ATATATTATATAATTTCTTATATAATATTAGAATGGAATTTCTAATTAGTTATATTATTTATAACTATAGAAAGAATTGTGAACTATAATATATAGATATAGTTCATATTAAATTCTTAGCTAATAGCTAAGATCCGGTAGTTTCTTGAATTCCTATACATTATTTCTGTTATGTGAGCCCGCTTAGCTCAGAGGTTAGAGCATCGCATTTGTAATGCGATGGTCATCGGTTCGATTCCGATAGCCGGCTTTTTTCTCTATCGATTTTTTCCATGATTGGTAATCTTTCCTCTCCCTTTCTCCAAACATTGAGTCACTAATCTATTATGTCGTGATAACTTGTAACTATGAAAAAAAGTTGATTAGAGCAATTAGATCTATATAGAACAAATCATAAAACAGAGCCTTAATTTCCTATATATACAAAAAATCCGGATATTGACACAATTCATTTCATTCTACTTTGTAATACTTCAGTAGATTTAGCTTTGCTTTGTTTATCCTTTAGTTTAGTTCAGTCTTAATTTCGATTTCTTCTGTAAAATGAAATTTCAATAAAATAAAAAGGAGTCTTTATGTCTCGTTACCGAGGACCTCGTTTCAAAAAAATACGCCGTCTGGGGACTTTACCGGGATTAACTAGTAAAAGACCTAGATCCGGAAGTGATCTTAAAAACCCATTGCGTTCCGTGAAAAGATCGCAATATCGTATTCGTCTAGAAGAAAAGCAGAAATTGCGTTTTCATTATGGTCTGACAGAGCGACAATTACTTAGATATGTGCATATCGCTGGAAAAGCCAAAGGGTCAACAGGCCAGGTTTTACTACAACTACTTGAGATGCGTTTGGATAATATCCTTTTTCGATTGGGTATGGCTTCGACCATTCCTGGAGCCAGGCAATTAGTTAACCATAGACATATTTTAGTTAATGGTCGTATAGTGGATATACCAAGTTATCGCTGCAAACCTCGAGATATTATTACTACGAAGGATAAACAAAGATCGAAAGCTCTGATTCAAAATTATATTGCTTCCTCCCCTCACGAGGAATTGCCAAACCATTTGACTATTGACTCATTCCAATATAAAGGATTAGTAAATCAAATAATAGATAGTAAATGGATCGGTTTAAAAATAAATGAGTTGTTAGTCGTAGAATATTATTCCCGTCAGACTTGAACCTAACGAACATAACAAAGAAAGGGAAAGGGGGTTCAAACAATTATGTCCTCTTTTCAACGAAGTAAATAGATCTAAGGGCCTTGAATCCACATTTTTCTCATTCACCTATCGCAAATTAATCCGCAGTAGGATTTTTTTTTCTTTTTTGCTCTTTTTCCGCGATATTCGTATTTTACGTACTCGTACGGAAGAAATGTAATTAGGAATGGAGATTCTCTATCAAAAAACAAAAAGCTGTTGGAATAATGATATTAATTGTTATTTGATTTGATATATTGCGGTCGGTAACGCTGGTGAATTAACAGAAACGGAAAGAGAGGGATTCGAACCCTCGGTAAACAAAAAGCCTACATAGCAGTTCCAATGCTACGCCTTGAACCACTCGGCCATCTCCCCTACATAATCTTATTATTGACCAGAAACCGAGTGAATAGCGAGTTATTCATATTATTTTATTGCAGTACAGGCACGACCAATCAACGGCTTCATAGAAATAAAAAATGCCTTTCAAATTTGATATTTATCAACAACAACTTCTCTTATCATCTACCCCATAGATCCATTACAAATTCATGAATCGTACCATGGATTTTTCTATTTCATTTCAATTGTATAATGTCCATCCCTTTTCCCTCTTGGGATCATAACCAAATCCAAATTTCTCGAGTTTAAGTTATAAGAATCTATAGTAAAATAAAGTTCTTAGTTATTCAACTTAGATGAAATGAAGTAATAGCTCCGCTCATTTGTACGAAATTTATATGAAATTCAATCTGATTCAAAAGTCTCTTATCTCTCTTTGTCTGATAAAGGGTACAATTTGAGCGGAAGGTACACATCTTTTTTTTAGAATTTTTCTGTTTTTATGTTATTTTGTACTGTACAATTCCCCTGTTTGTGGGAGCATTTACCCCGAAGGAGTAATGAGAAGAATTATAGAATGGATTGCGAATTATGCCTAGATCTCGGATAAATGGAAATTTTATTGATAAGACCTCCTCAATTATAGCCAATATTTTATTACGAATAATTCCGACAACTTCAGGAGAAAAAAAGGCATTTACCTATTACAGAGATGGTGTGATTTGATTCTTTTTTCTTGTTTTTTTTTTCCCTCACTTCCATCTTACGAGAAAAAGACGCGGTTCGGAATAGAAAGAACCAAATTATTGAAATAAAGCTACGCTTAGTGAAGGTAAAGTTTGGAGATAGAACAACTCCTTCTGTCGTGTATCCTCGATTGATCCAGCCTCAGATACTTTAATTGTCAGTTGTCGATTTTAGTATTGAACGAAAGGATACATCTATAGGTTCTG